TCTGCTTTATATGATTATCAATCAAATAAAAAGTTATTTTATGTATCAATCCTTACATCTCCTACCACAGGTGGGGTGACGGCCAGCTTTGGTATGTTGGGAGATATCATTATTGCCGAACCCAATGCTTACATTGCATTTGCGGGTAAAAGAGTAATTGAACAAACATTGAATAAGACAGTACCTGAGGATTCACAAGTGGCTGAATATTTATTCCATAAGGGCTTATTCGATCCAATCGTACCACGTAATCCTTTAAAGGGCGTTCTGGGTGAGTTATTTCGGCTACATGCTTTCTTTCCTTTGAATAAAAATTAGATCGATCAAGTAGAGCCTTAGAGTCTTAATTTAATAAGAGTATTAATTTATTAAAACTTAATAAAATTTTTTATGTGTGGTGATCAAGTAGTTATTTAATTTATAGGAATCAAATATAGGAATCAAAGTAAAAATACGAAGAATGGATTTTTTCTTTGGTAACATAAGATTTAATTGTAGAAAGAATCATCCAGATCATCTTTTTATCGATATTCCTGGTTACTAACCAGGAAATCCCTATTAAAAAAAATAAAAGAGTGAATTCTTTACTTCCGTGAAATTGGTTAACAAGGTCTTGCATCTTTCTATATCTCCCAAAAATCACCCCCCACTAAAAATCCTTTTTGTTGGGTCGTATTATTATAATGAATTCTTTGAGAATTTGTAATAAATCCTTTCTTTAGTAAATTTTATAAAATTATTAAATTTATAAGACAAGAACAAGATAATAACTAATAATACGAATAATATAAAGGGTGGATTATCATACATATATTTCATGTAGAAACATGTAGAAAGATTTATAGGTCCATTTATTTACATATTTATTGGATTTTATTAATTAATATATATTTATTAAAACATATACTTATATACTCCCTATTAAGTATATATACTCACTTAGGTATACTTAGTATAATATAACAATTATATATGAATTATAATATATCTTTATAACAATATAAGGATAAAGTTAAAATATTAATATAAAACAATAAATATAACAATAAATAACAGGTACAAATATTAAATCGAGGTACCCATTCTATGATAACTCTCAACAGCTTCCCCTCAATTTTTGTGCCTTTAGTGGGCTTAGTATTTCCGGCAATTGCAATGGCTTCTTTATCTCTTTATGTTCAAAAAAACAAGATTTTTTAGATACAATAAGGACGAATCCTTTTTTTTTTTCAAGACTTACTTGGATCATAACACGGATATCTATTTAGTAGAATATGGTATAACATGTGGCTTCCTTCGGTCATAAGCTCTTATGTATGTATAAACATGATATTATGGGTAAATGAATTATCACTATTTTCAAATAGATCGGGATCGGGGAGAATTTCTGAAATGTAAAGTCAATATATCTATATGTATTCGGAAATCATGTGAAAGGGATGTTACTATTTTAGTTTGGACCTAAGAAATTCGATGAATTACCCCTAAACGTTCACATCATAATAGTGCTGGTTGATGAGAGTTACTTCGGAAACAAAAAAAAGTAAAATAAAATTTATTTTTGTTATTCTCCCAATTCCAATAAAATGCAACTAGGTCTAGTTATAGTATGAGTTGGCGATCAGAACGTATATGGATAGAACTTATAGCGGGGTCCCGAAAAACAAGTAATTTCTGCTGGGCCTTTATTCTTTTTTTAGGTTCATTAGGGTTTTTATTGGTTGGAACGTCCAGTTATTTTGGTAGGAATTTTATATCTTTATTTCCTTCTCAGCAAATAATTTTTTTTCCACAAGGGATCGTGATGTCTTTCTATGGGATCGCAGGTCTTTTTATTAGCTCCTATTTGTGGTGCACAATTTCGTGGAATGTAGGTAGTGGTTATGATCGATTCGATATAAAAGAGGGCGTAGTGTGTATTTTTCGTTGGGGATTTCCTGGAAAAAATCGTCGCATATTCCTCCGATTCCTTATGAAAGACATTCAGTCCATCAGAATAGAAATTAAAGAAGGTATTTATGCTCGTCGTGTCCTTTATATGGAAATCAAAGGCCAGGGGGCCATTCCCTTGACTCGTACTGATGAGAATTTGACTCCACGAGAAATTGAGCAAAAAGCTGCTGAATTGGCCTATTTCTTGCGTGTACCAATTGAAGTATTTTGAAAAAAGGAACTGAAGAATGAATACTTTGCAAGAGAGAAAAAACTCAAGAATCCTCGTTTTTTTATATAGCATAACTTAACTGAAGTTTCTTCAGAACGCTTATTCGAACCAAAGCAAACGCTACGAAATAATTCTAAAACAAAATTGTTTGTGTCCACAATTTTTTTATGCGTATGTAAACCCACTTAACTCAATTCAGTAACAAATCTAAATACTAGATTCATCATATATTAAAACAAAACATTTCATAATAAATCATAATATAATAAAGTAAAGAATTTTTTTTTTTATAAATATTTGATATTTTGATAGAACGGGAGTTCTTTCGTCTCGCAATCCGACTACTATTAATTTGAAGTGGGCTTTTTCTTATTCTATTTCTGTATTCTTTCTAAATTCAAGGACTAACCACTGTACTGAATCACAAAAAAAATCGGAAATAGATTCATGGGCTCGATAACTTGTAATAGAACTTATGCTTGATAGAAATATTAGTATCGTATAGAGTCGACGAACGAGGTGCGTTCAGTAAAAATTAAAAAATTCACAGACGAAAAAATGGCAAAAAAGAAAGTATTAATTTCCCTTCTATATCTTGCATCTATAGTATTTTTGCCTTGGTGGATCTCTCTCTCATTTAATAAAAGTCTGGAATCTTGGGTTACTAATTGGTGGAATACTAGGCAATCCGAAATCTTTTTGAATGATATTCAAGAAAAGAGTATTCTAAAAAAATTCATAGACTTAGAGGAACTCCTACGTTTGGACGAAATGTTAAAGGAATACCCGGAAGCACATTTACAAAAGCCTCGCATCGAAATCTACAAAGAAACGATCCAATTGATCAAGATGCACAATGAGGATCGCACGCATACAATTTTACACTTCTCGACAAATATAATCTGTTTCGTTATTCTAAGTGGTTATTCTATTATAGGTAATGAAGAACTTGCTATTCTTAACTCTTGGGTTCAAGAATTCCTATATAACTTAAGCGACACAATAAAAGCTTTTTCTATTCTTTTATTAACTGATTTATGTATAGGATTCCATTCGCCCCACGGTTGGGAACTAATGATTGGCTCTGTCTACAAAGATTTTGGATTTGCTCATAATGATCAAATTATATCCGGTCTTGTTTCTACTTTTCCAGTCATTTTAGATACAATTTTTAAATATTGGATCTTTCGTTATTTAAATCGTGTATCTCCTTCACTTGTAGTGATTTATCATTCAATGAATGACTGAAAAATGATTGAACGATCCAATTATAATATTTGTTACTTTGTGGATAAGCAAAACATTCAAAATTGTACTTATTCTTTCTACCCATCCAAGGGATTCCTTCAATATTCCAGTAAAATTATTTATATTATAAGTAAATAGCAAAATTATAGATAGGGAACTATACTAGCGACCTGCCTAATTTTATTGTATAAATTTTCGGGATCAATGATTGGACCATGCAAACTAAAAATACCTTTTCTTGGATAAAGAAAGAGATTACTCGATCCATTTCCGTATCGCTCATGATATATATAATAACCCAGGCACCCCTTTCAAATGCATATCCCATTTTTGCACAGCAGGGTTATGAAAATCCACGAGAAGCGACTGGCCGTATTGTATGTGCCAATTGCCATTTAGCTAATAAACCCGTGGATATCGAGGTTCCACAAGCGGTACTTCCTGATACTGTATTTGAAGCAGTTGTTCGAATTCCTTATGATCTGCAACTGAAACAAGTTCTTGCTAATGGTAAAAAAGGAGCTTTGAATGTAGGGGCTGTTCTTATTTTACCCGAGGGGTTTGAATTAGCCCCTCCCGATCGTATTTTGCCCGAGATAAAAGAAAAGATAGGAAATCTGTCTTTTCAGAGCTATCGCCCCACTAAAAAAAATATTCTTGTGATAGGTCCTGTTCCTGGTCAGAAATATAGTGAAATCACCTTTCCTATTCTTTCCCCGGACCCCGCTACTAAGAAAGATGTTCACTTCTTAAAATATCCCATATACGTAGGCGGGAACAGGGGAAGGGGTCAGATTTATCCCGACGGGAGCAAGAGTAACAATAATGTTTATAATGCTACAGCAGCAGGTATAGTAAGCAAAATCATACGAAAAGAAAAGGGGGGGTACGAAATAACCATAGCGAATGCATCGGATGGACGTCAAGTGGTTGATATTATCCCTCCAGGACCGGAACTTCTTGTTTCAGAGGGCGAATCCATCCAACTTGATCAACCATTAACGAGTAATCCTAATGTGGGTGGATTTGGTCAGGGGGATGCGGAAATAGTACTTCAAGATCCATTACGTGTCCAAGGTCTTTTGCTATTCTTGGCATCTGTTATTTTGGCACAAATCTTTTTGGTTCTTAAAAAGAAACAGTTTGAGAAGGTTCAATTGTCCGAAATGAATTTCTAGATCCGCGGATTTATCAACATCAAGCTCTAAAAATAAACAAATTTTTGTTGGCAATTATGTTATGTAATTATGTATAATCAAAAAAATTTTGCTTGTTTATATTCTTTCTTCTACCGGATTTCGGGAATTACTTATACCGCATTACTGGTCATAGTATATTGTGAAGAAGACTATTTGATTTTACTTAACTCTTCTTTATTTCTTTGTTTTTTCAATCCAAATTCAAACGGTATGATATAGAACGAATCAATAGTTTTATATTTGAATAGAACCAAAACAAAAGATAAATAAGCGGAGAATATAAACCAAAGTATAAATGAGAGGAACAAAGGATTTTAGGGGGGATTGTTCGTCTACTAGTCCTTGACACAAGAAACGGAATTTTCCACAACCCTTTCTTGTGTCGAATT